AATTATTAGATTAGGAACAAAGAAAAAATATATATATATATAATGTTATTTTGTCAAAAAAAAAAAAAAAATGAATTGTTTAATGATTCGTAATAAACGAATTAAATAAAAAGAAGTCTTATTTTACTGGATCAACTTGTAGGTTGTCTTTTATGATTGATACCAAAATAAAAGCGTGTTTTTCGTGTAATTATTCCTTCTTGCTCTATAGCGGTAAATTTTTGTAATGCATATTAAATAATAATAATAAAGAAAATTTGCAGTTTCTATATTGTCAAAATATTTTACTTAAAATAAATAGGCGTGTTCATTAATAGTTTCAGTGGATCATCTTATTTGAACAATTCTAACTTCGTGACTTGAAATATTTGAAGTATTTGGCAAACAATTAAGAATAATTAAGAATAGAAAAAGCAAATTCTATTTCACTTTTGGATATTTTAATTTTTTATTAACTGATCCTTTTGAAAAGAGATAAGAGCTGGTGAATCAGAAAAATTAATTAGGAATTAAATATACTTTTTTTATGGAATATACGTATCAATATTCATGGATCATACCTTTCATCTCACTTCCAATTCCTATCTTAATAGGAGTGGGACTTCTACTTTTTCCGACGGCAACCAAAAACCTTCGACGTATGTGGTCTTTTCCGAGTGTTTTATTGTTAAGTATAGTTATGATTTTTTCAGTTTATCTGTCTATTGATCAAATAAATAGTAGTTATATCTATCAATATGTATGGTCTTGGGCTATCAATAATGATTTTTCTTTAGAGTTGGGCTACTTGATCGATCCACTTACTTGTATTATGGCAATATTAATCACGACTGTTGGGATTATGGTTCTTATTTATAGTGACAATTATATGTCTCATGATCAAGGATATTTGAGATTTTTTGCGTATATGAGTTTGTTCAATACGTCAATGTTGGGATTAGTTACTAGTTCGAATTTGATCCAAATTTATATTTTTTGGGAATTGGTTGGAATGTGTTCTTATCTATTAATAGGTTTTTGGTTCACTCGACCTACTGCGGCGAATGCTTGTCAAAAGGCATTTGTAACTAATCGCGTGGGGGATTTTGGTTTATTATTAGGGATTTTAGGTCTTTATTGGACAACGGGGAGTTTTGAATTTCGGGATTTGTTTAAAATATTCAATAACTTGATTTCTAATAATGAGGTTAATGTATTATTTGTTACTTTGTGCGCCGTCCTATTATTTGCAGGTGCGGTTGCTAAATCGGCTCAATTTCCTCTTCATGTATGGTTACCTGATGCTATGGAGGGTCCTACCCCCATTTCCGCTCTTATACATGCTGCTACGATGGTAGCAGCGGGAATTTTTCTTGTCGCTCGGCTTCTTCCGCTTTTTATAGTAATACCCTACATCATGAATCTAATAGCTTTGATAGGTATAATAACGGTACTATTTGGAGCTACTTTAGCTCTTGCTCAAAAAGATATTAAGAGAGGTTTAGCCTATTCTACAATGTCTCAATTGGGTTATATGATGTTAGCTTTGGGTATGGGGTCTTATCGGGCTGCTTTATTTCATTTGATTACTCATGCTTATTCAAAAGCGTTGTTGTTTTTAGGATCTGGGTCCATTATTCACTCAATGGAATCGGTTGTTGGGTATTCTCCAGATAAAAGTCAGAACATGGTTCTTATGGGTGGTTTAACAAAGCATGTGCCAATTACAAAAAATGCTTTTTTATTAGGTACCCTTTCTCTTTGTGGTATTCCACCCCTTGCCTGCTTTTGGTCCAAAGATGAAATTCTTAATGATAGTTGGTTGTATTCACCGATTTTCGCAATAATAGCCTGTTCCACAGCAGGATTAACAGCATTTTATATGTTTCGTATCTACTTACTTACTTTTGAGGGACATTTAAACCTTTATTTTAAAAATTACAGCGGAAAAACAAATAACTCCCTCTATTCAATATCATTATGGGGTAAAGAAGGATCAAAAATAATTAAAAAGAACTTTCCTTTCTTATCATTATTAAGAATGAATAATAATGAAAGGTCTTCTTTTTTTTGGAAAAAAACAACATATCGAATTGATAGTAATGTAACAAAAATGATGCGCCCTTTTGTTACTATTCCCCATTTTGGTACTAAGAATACCTTTTCGTATCCCTATGAATCAGATAATACTATGCTATTTCCGATGTTTGTGTTATCCCTATTTACTTTGTTTGTTGGAGTCATAGGAATTCCGTTCACTAAATTCAATCAAGAAGCAATTGATTTGAATATATTAGACAAATGGTTAACTCCGTCTATAAACTTGTTACATGAAAGTTCAAAAGATTCGGAAAATTGGTATGAATTTGTTAAAAATGCAACTTTTTCTGTGAGTATAGCCTTTTTCGGAATATTTATAGCGTTTTTCTTCTATAAACCCGCTTATTCATCTTTACTAAATTTGAATTTTCGTAATTCATTTGTTAAAAGTTTTACTAATCATTTTTTTTTTGAAAAAATT